AGAACAAAACAATTAGAGTTAGGCTCGGTCAACGGGAATCTGTATTATCTATATTAGGGGATCCTTTCAATTGAAAGATCCCCATAATCGACTTGAGATGACGAGAAAGAAAGTATCTATTTTATTTCGTTATTGGAACAGATAGTAACAACCATCTCCTCTGGGAAAAGCCATCTTTTTCTCAACAATGTCTTTGTAATTTGAGCCAATAGGGTTCCATTAGATAGGAACAGATTTGATAAATATTGATAACTCTCGGATAGAGTATTAGAACGAAACAATCCATTTGATAATGAACTTTTGGTTCTAAACTGTCTCTGTCGATCAATCAACAATTCGAAATTCTGTTCTGGCATATTCTTCCTAAACCAGCGTCTATTTAGATATTTCCAATAAATTTTTTTTGTTTGGCAAGTCAAAAGTACATTTGGCATCTCCTCATCTGCAACCAATTCTCGATGTGAAAACACAGATACAAAAGGATCATCTTGGAATAGCAAAAAGAGTGGATCCGAGGGTTCCCAAATGAATTGGCTTATTCGAAAAACGCCTTGTTCTTTGAAAGATCTATTTTGTGTCTGGTACTCCATCGTTCCATCCTGCAAGAACTCCGAATCATTCTCTTTAAGCTCACCCTCTTCATCATAAATGATCTGCTTGTCCCAAAATGACCTTTCCCAATAGGGAAATCCGAATTCATTGGACATACAATCATCAAACAGAAATTCCCAAGGACGCCATATTCGAGGAGCCCAAACTATGTGATTGAATAAATCCTCCTCTAGCGGGTCGAGGACTCCTTCCCCTTCTTCGAACCCCGATTCATATTTTTCATAGAGAAATCTATGATCAAGGATAGAACGAGATCCATTTTGAATCATATTTATGGGATTCCTTGGTTCGGGCCTAAGAAGAAATGTTACTCCATCATTATCAAACGGACTTCCTGTCTGTGAGGATCCCAGCAGAGCACCTTCTACTTCTAATAGGCCATGAACTAGATCAGAATCATTATAAAGGAGTCTATAAGAAGTGAGACCATCATTTTTTTCATTAGGTCCGGTTAGAGACCAAAGGTTTTGAGCGACGGATCCGGCAGAACAACTCAAAAGATAAAGAAGTATCGTTAATTTCTTCATGCTTGTTCCAAGTTCCAAGTACCATTTGTACAAATCAGAATCTCCCCCGTTACATGATTTCTTCTTCATATAGATAGATATAGGATCTATGGAAAAATTACTTAGAAGTAGATTTTGTGAAACAGCCCTTCCTATCTGATAGAAAAGGATACCATGATCCTGAACCGATCTTATCTGAGATCTAAAATCCCAAGTTTGTCTATGAAGAGCGTGTCTAATTATATTAGTATCTATAATTAATTTTTTTTGTATAATACTAATCGATAGCGCCTCATTGGTAAGTGCTACAAGATCTCGTACATTAGAACCCAGAGTTATGGACCCGCATCCATTAGTATCGAACATTTTCTTTTCCAAGTGAAAACCCCGCGTATGAGAAAGACTGAAAAAGTGCTTTCTTTGTTGTGGAATAAGAAGCCTTCGTATTTTAATAAATGTATTTAATTTATTCGGAGCTATTAGAGCGGGATCCACTTTTTGGGGAGTATGAGTCGAAGCAATAACAAGAATATTTCTAGTAGAAGATTTTTCAGAATCCATGGAAAGAGAGTTCACTAAGACACCAAGGGATAAGTCATTCGACTCATTCCCATCCAGATCATGAATGTTCGGAATCCAAATTATGCAGGGAGACATTGCTTTTGCTAATTCGAATTGAAGCTTGAGAAAAAATCGGTCTATTTCCGGTATGATATCCTCAGGTATCGGATCCTGCATACTTAGAAACTCCAAATGGCTATCATAATTACGGTCGAGATAGTCAGGGTCATATCGATCCAAATTATAGCAATTATCCTCGTAGCTAGGTAAAAGACTGTAAATGGTACCCTCTCTATCATCAAAAAGATCATCGTCGTCATCATCAAAAAGATCATTAATATCAAAACCTTTAGGATAGTTATCCAGGAACTTGTTTACAGATACTGTAATGAAAGGAACATAGGAGTTTGTAGCTAGATATTTGACCAAATAGGATCGTCCAGTTCCTATAGAACCTATCACTAAAATACCCCTAGGAGGGGATAGGGCTAAGCGGAGCGAAAAGGGTTTTCCATGAGATGGGAAATCCAAACTGGTAGTCGCACACGGGGTTTCTGAATAAGTGATTGTCTGATAATGAGCGAGGAATATCCGTCTTTCTGCTAAGCAGGATGTATTGAACTCATAATTTAGTAGATACTTTTTATGAATGTCAATTAAATTTCGTAAGTAAATTGTTCCCGGTTGCTCAATCATTTGATAACCAGAGTTATTCTTTGATAAATGATAACTATTAGTGAGACTCAATAAAATTTGATCAATCCTTTTTTCTGTCGTTAAGGTAGAGAACTGAACCATGAATTCCCTTTCTTTATCAGCAATGAAATCACTGTTCAAGATCCAGGATTCTATTTTATCATCAATCCAATCACTATTTACATCTTTTCTTTTTCTTATCAAGGTATAGATTGCTTTACTTGTCGGACTTAAATGTCTAGTATTTCTCAAAAACTCGATTCGATTGATGGGATTTGGTATAATCCTTATGAGATCGATGAGATTCAAATCTTTCTTCTTCGAACGTATGGATTTGACCCCATAAGCGGGACCACCACCCCTTGGCATGTTGCCAGCAGAAGCCGAACCTCGTCTTTCTTCTAGAAAATTTCCTAATTGTTCCAGAGCAACGACAAACATATCCTTTAACCCGAAAGAATTCAGTTCTGATATAGGATACCTATCCATAAGTTTTTCCAACTCAATCATGTATGATGGAATCATCAAAGATTTGACTTCTTCGAACTCTCTCTGTAACTCATTAGAGAATCGAGAAACAAAGACAAGATGTGTATGAACCAGATATCCGGTAACAAGAAGAAGGATAACGATTAAAACAAAGAATTCGATCAGATCTGTCGATATCAATGGTGACTCATTTTCCAAGCACACGCTCACAAGAAAATGATGTAAACACTTACTCGAAATCTCACTTATAGGATTCCGTGGTGAAAGACACAATTTTTCCCGAAGAATTCGCTTGGATCCATCGCTAATATCATCAAAAATGGATACAAATTGTTGAAATTTAGGACTCCTACGTAGTATCGCCAATAGGTCTAAAAAAGTATCTGAAAATATTAAATTTAGATATTCGTGTCCTGTCCGGGTAAATAACAATTGTATTATATATGGTTGGAATTGCTTCAATTTTGAGAGAGTTGAAAAAACACTATTTCTTTGTCTATACATAGGCCTTTTTTCAAAGCGTTTTGGTAAACAAGGACGGTGTTTTTTCCTCTTTTTGGATGGTACATATTTCTCAGAATATTTTGTTAAACAAGGACGGTGTTTTTTCTTCTTTTCGGATTTTTTCCTCCAATATTCCTCTTTCCAATTTTTAACAAGCCCACCAGAATGAATTCTCTCTGGATTATCAATCAAATCCACCTTTAGATTAGCAATCAAATCCATCTTTGAACCTAAATTCAAATCCTCAAGCCTCATATACTGAAACTCGATTAACATAGGCTCTGGCTCTCTTTTTTTTGGTTTTTTTAATAAATATAAATCGAGGAATTGTCCATACATAAAATACGTAAAATCATAATTACAGGACCTTTCGAGATATTGATTATCCAAATATTGATTATCCAAGTGATCAAAGAATTTAAGTAGATCTGCTTTATAAAAAGAGGATATCAATGAACTTCTATGAAATTCTTTCACGGGGAAAAGGTTCAGCCAATTGTCTTGATCTTGATAGTGATCGTCTAATATCATTGAGAAATAGGTGTTAGAAAAAGAAAAAGATTTCCCGAAATTGGAGGTAGAAAAAGATTTCCAGAAATAGAAATAGGTGTTCGAAAAAGATTTCCAGAAATAGGTGTTCGAAAAAGATTTCCAGAAATAGGTGTTCGAAAAAGATTTCCAGCGCTTCTTCTTCTCTTCTTCTTTCTTTTTCTTCTTTCTAGTATGGAATGATATACAATTTTCTCTCTTATTGAACTCATTGAAGGATAATTTTGATTTTTTAGAAGTATAAAAGTCATCCAATAAGAAGGGTTTCCTTTTTTTCAAATGAACGATTTGAAGACCTATTGATTCTAACAACGGATTCCCGAGTGGATCATTCGGACGTTTCAATTCATACATGTGGATCTCGGACCTATGAATCGGTATATTACCGAAACTAACAAAGAAAAAAGGAAGTGAGTTAGACAAAAATGGAAGAAACTTGTTCAAAAATGGAAGAAACTTGGACAAAAAGAAATAAGGTGACTTAGACAAGAAATAAAGTGACTTAGACAAGAAATAAAGTGACTTATTTTTGTCAATAACCTCAGACCAATCAATCGAATATGCATTCATATGTAATCGATCGAACACTACTTGAAATGGATCGAACACTACTTGAAAACGGCGATTCTGCTCAGAAATGAAACGGTCCAAATGTTCCTGGAAATTCTTACTCCCATTGGACCATTTGTATTTATATGCATTTGGATCCTTATTCATAGTCATAGATCTCTCGGTTTGATAAATCAAATCCTTCTGGTTTCTTTTCCAGTTTGAGAAATGTTGGTTGATCGTGTATTTCCTTGTAGGTCTATGATTAAGAATCTTTTTTCTATGATTAAGAATCTTTTTTCCTATTTGATACCTTTTAATTTCATATTCCGAGTTGCGATGGAATAGATTCGATAGGTTTTTTATGGATCCATAGGTATTGTTTGGATAACAAGATTCATTCTCTTCGTAAAAAAGAGGAGGTAGAACCAATAAAGATTTCTGTTTTGATTCATGCCAGGAGTTGATCTCATTTATGAATTTTTGTTTTTTATCTAATCTGGAAAAATCAATAGAAAAAGAAAATCCATTATG